AATTCTTTAGAACTTCGGAAGATGGTCAAGGTAGCTTGCTTCCAAGCCACTGCACTAGATGGGCATGTAGTCGTAGTAGTCGGCCCAGAATGCCTCTCTTCTTTACTAAAATACTATTTCGGATGAATGGGGAATTACGTCGCTCTTTGATCTGCAGAATAAGGCTTAGGAGCTCTCTCTTTTATGGCAGAGATCTCTCCATACCAAGAAAGCGAATCACAATGGATCGAAGCCCTCCTTTTCCTTCCAATTAGTGAGATTCTCTCTCTTACTTGGGAAATTGTGGTCAAGCCCTCCCCTTATTCCTCGGAATCGAGCGGGCAGCAAGAATTAGAATCAACCTATATAACATCTCTTCCCATGTAGTCGGCATTCTAGAAGCAAAGCTTCCCGGTCGCCTGCCTCCTTGTGTGGAAATGCTTTTCATGATCTCCAGCTCTTTCCCACCAGCTCGTTCTTTACTAGGCATCTAGGCGAACCCGCCGGGTTAATTAACTCAACGTAAAGAAAGCTCATTAGGTCAAAACTAGGGGAGTGCTTACTAATAGCGAAAGGTTAACATCTCTCCGCCCTTATTAGTATTAGTAGTAGCGAACATCAGGTAACTTCGTGCTGTAAAACGACAGATTGGTAATGAAAGGCAATGTACTAAGAAAGCGCAACTCTATTAGACCTTTATCTGGAAAAAGCTGGAAGAAAGGCGAGAAAGAAAGGTTGCCTACTACTAATAAGGGCGGGTAAGAAAGAGAGGTGAGGTGACTAGCTTAGTAACTTTATTCAATCTAAAAGGTTGGCTCAGTGGGTTGGTTTGGCCGCCTTTAAGTGAAGGGGCGCATCCACCGAAGATGGCAGCGGGAAAGACGGGAGCACGAACGAGGTAGCTTATGCTTTTTTTCATCCTCACTACCTGGTTTATAGTCGAATCTGGAGAATATTAACTTCTCGCATTCTTCTTTTTGGTACGTTGTTATGAGCAGCTCTGGTGCTCGATCTTAGGTCTGAGGTATGGGTCGAATCATGATAAAGAAGGTTCGGTGGTTGTATAATTCCCAAGCGGAAAGTCGTATACTTTTGTTGTAGATGGAGTGATCAAGCGGCCCTTCTTGCGCCAACATACATCCAATGGCATAGAGTGATGCGTCAGTATGAACATGGAACTCCTTATTCCAATCCGGAAACCGAAGGATTGGGGCTGACAGCAAACACTCATCTGCATGCTTAAAGGCTTAATCCTGTTCCGGTTCCCAAGCCTTATACCTTTCTTCTGCAATGATTCCATTCTGGGATTCCGCGCTTCGAAAAGTCTTTTTTGATGCGTCTGTAATAGCCTATGTGTCCCAAAAAAGAACGTGCTACGCCCGGCCCCCTTTTCAGTAGATGAGATTAGGATGAAAGGGCTTTCTTTCAATTCAGTGAAGGTGCATAGCTTCTTTGAATGTCCCGCTGATTGACTACTACATCTAGGGACGGGACTGATCCCGAAAGAGAGGTCTTTCTTTATGGTTATGAAATCGCTTTGATTGAAAAGCAAGTCGATGATGCCATAAGTCAAACGGGCGGGTGAGGCGAGAGTCCTTCACTGCACTCACTGGAGAGAGGGTAACATATCCTATATAGTAGTAAGGTCTTATCCCATTATTAGTAGCCGAAGTGTGGGCCGGCTAATTCAGGAAAAAACTGGCACATGTGCATAGGAAGACTAGAACATGTTTAATAAGCCTTAGTCGACCTCCGGAGGCCAACAATTTGCTTTTCCAATCTGAGATTCTCTTTTTCATTTTCTCCAGTAGAGGAAGGTTCTCTCTTTATTCTCTTGAGGGACAAGAAAACATCCAGGTACTTGATAGGAAAACAAGCATTTTTGATTCCCCTTCAATGATCTGGAATTTCTGCGAGGAGCTCTGTTCGAGAGGAAGCACTGGCTCTTATCGAAATTGACCTTTTGGCCATTACAACATTACAATCAGCTTCTTACTTCTTTCCAGAAAGATTTTCTGCTTCTTAAGATTCCGTTTATGGCTATTATATAATATTAGAACATCGTTATCAAAGAGAAAGTAGGAGAGTGCTGGGCACGATCTCGAAGCATGGTAAGATGGTATCATTGAAAATGATACCAAGTCCCGGCTTAGCACTTCTTCAGCAAAAATCAACAGGCTAGGTTTGGAACCCTTGTCGCAGCCCTCGAGAAGCTGGAAAGTACCCATGTGGCACACCATCCACAAGCACTCCAAAGTCTTCATTACATAAACATCCATGTATCAAATTCCGCCATTTCTCACAAAAGCCCATTCGATCCAAAAAGATGCTTTTGCCATATCCTGACTTTCTTTTGACCCCCTCCCTCCTATGTTGTCTTTAGGGTAAAATCCCCTATCACTTAAAGCCACCTCGTGAGCCAAGGAGATCTTCTCTACTTAGTCCTTTAACAAAAGCGCCCCTTTTTCCTTCACTATTTTTATAGGGAGAATCAAACGAATTCTTCGAGCTAGAGAGAATTTGGGAGATTTACAAAGCTCTCCTTCAAATATCCCATAAATAAAGGTAGGTCGGAATTGGTGAAAGAAGGACTTTAGACTTTCGGAATAAGGGCAATGAAATTGGAATTCAAACTTAGGGCTTAACAGCGCCTTCAGCAAAGAAATTGTGAACCGCCCTGACCAAGTCGTCAACCAAAATATTCCAACAGTGATAATAAAAAAGACCTGGGAATCCAAAAATGGAAAGGATAGGGGAGTCACAGCCCCCAACCAAGGGAGTGGTTACGTTCACTATGTCCCCCTTATTCCCGACATGCTATGGTGCCCCGGGGCTGTCTCGCGAAGATCTTCGATCCGAACCTTCGCATCTACTCTCTCTTAGAGGATGAACCACGCCTTCGCTATCGCAAGAATATAGCGATCGAAGAGCTATGGCTCAGCTGCTTCGCGTATTACACCGTATTGCCCGAAGGGGGCATGCTGCAAGAGCGTAGGTGAGTGATAAGCATAGGAGGCGTGCCCGAAGGGCAGCGGCAGCAGTGTGGTTCCCGTCGCTAGATTGAGATCTGCAGGGTGGCGGGTACTTCGACTGCCTTGTATCAGGTGAAGAGAAGGGGGTGGTAGGCTTAGTAGGGCTCGAACCTACAATATCACCGTTATGAGCGGTACGTTTCAACCAATTAAACTATAAGCCCCTACGGATCTCTACATGCAATTCGCTCACTTCGGGAAGAGCGGACGGAAAGAGAAGGCCTTTGTCCTATCTGCTTCTTCCTCTTCCCAGGAATGAAGAATTTTCTCAAAAAAAGATTTTCGTTTTTTCTTTTTGTTTATAGATAGATATATAATCTAATATTATCTATCTATTATTATTATATAAAATAAATAATATTAAGCAAGCGGCCCTTTCGCGACTCAAACAGCCGGTACGCTTTCCGGCTCAAACGGGCGGGGGCTTTCTATTTGCTTGCAATGCCGGCTGTTCGCCTTTAGTTAGAAGTAGAAGTAGAGGGCGCCGTTTGCCCCACACTTCAGAAAAAGTCCAAAAGTATGGATGAAGTCAAAAAAAGTACATAAGGAGTGAGAAAGAAAAACTTGGTTACGGGAACCGAAGGTTAGGCCGACTACTTTAGTAGAGCAAGACCTAAAAAAGGTTATTCCTACCCCTTACCCTTTCTTTCAATGTTGCCAATTCCCAGAATACTAATGTACCCTCGTGTATACAGTTGTCCAACTACTTTCTTCCTCCGACTTCTTTAGCCACTTCCGCATCTGTCGTATTCGGGAAAGCTTGCTTCGTGGCGGAGCATTTAGCAATGCCAGCAGCCTGGTGAGGGCTGGCTGTCTGAGGACAGGTTAAGGCAGGGCCTGCTGGGCTTGCTTCTCATGAGATTGGGTGAGGGAATCAGAAAGGGTCTCAAAAACCGGGCGGGCGGGCTTTTGGGCACACGGAAAAATGGAAGTGGGTGGAGGGTCCTTCTCAGCTAGAGTTGGGGGTGGGGTCGCTATAGTGGCTAGGGTGAGTCTTCCTACACGGCTGGACGCCCGGTTCTAGACAAAGCTGCGGGGGTTACCACCACATCCTTTCCCGATAGACTTGAAGTTCTTCATAGGCAGGCGGGGTAGAAAATCTTCTCTCAAAAAGAGAGAGACCAGAGATGACAGAGGAAGGTATTCGGTTCAAAAAAGATACGGCAGTCAGAACAGCTTCAGTCCAAAATTGACTAAGGACAGAAGCAAGCTACAAGCCTTAGCAACCGCTTTCCTGCGGACCTTATGTAAAAAAAAAGCTGCGAAGAAAACAAGACACTAAGTTGTTGCGCTAACTCGCTAGCGCTAGCGCACTACGGCTTTTCAGCCTCCTGCAGGTCCCTTCATTCCCTCCGCCTTACACGGACAACAAAGAGTACCTAAGGCGGATTAGTGGTTTTTTTTTTCAAAAGGGATTTTCTTTACCGTAGCTTTTAGACAGCTAACAGCTAAGCCACTAATCATACAGCTAATAAAATCAAGTCGGTCACTACTGAGACAGCTCATAAAAGTCGTTTCAGGTTCAAGGGCTAAAGCTTCTCTTAGGAGAATCCCTTCGCTACACTCGACTTAAAGGCACCTACGAACTCACTCATAAGGAAACTCATCAAGTAGGTCTTTCGAGTCTTTCAAGTACTGGCGAAGCTTTAATTGAAGACCTTTCAGTGCCCTTTCGTTTGGTCCCCTGGGTACCTTCTCCGCACTTACAGGTAAGCATTTCAAGTAGATAAGATCATAAAAGAAGAAATGGGAAGGATGCCATTATGCGCTATTATTTTCATCCGAAAGTCAATCATTCCCAGCTTTGATATGAAGGTATGGGGGAGATCAAAAGGGAGTATGTTAGTCAAATAGAGGGCTCTCACGGGGGTGTAGTCCACGGCTTTAGCCTTTAGCTAGGTTGGGCTGTAGTTCTTGTATTGGGCGAACCCAAGCGTTAAATAGCGCCGTTTAGTGGCGTGCAGGGAGTAGTCGTCTTGTTGCTGGTAGGTGCGACTATGTGAGTTGACAACAATACACCGCGGTATGTGTGAGTCAAGATTTTACTTAGTGATCCGAAGGAGCAATTTGAATTACTGCAGACTGGTTTCCTCCCATATACCCCCGCTGATGCCTATTTCCTACCATTGAAGAAAATAGAGAAAACTGCTAATCCCACCCACGTCGTAAACGGATGCCCTACCTGATCCATTTCAAATCCAGCCGGAGGTCTTCGAGCCTTGTTACGGACTAAAGTCCTAAAGAAAAGCGACCCCAATCCCTCCCCAGCCCAGGTCAAAGGTCTTCCCGCCCTTTTTTTTCAGGGGCAGAGTCAAGTTCGTTACGGTCAGCAAATCAGCCCCGCATCGTATCGATAGCGATTCAGATCACCTCCCCAAGCCTGCCTAACCTAATTGTGTGTGAGCAATCAATCGTGACAAGTCGACCGATCCATAATGAAAGCACCTGTAGATAGAAGCCGTTTGTCGACCGGTGGACTCATCCTCAATGCCGTTTAGGCTCTCCAGTTAAGTCGGTTGTCCGCCGCCTTTCTTTCCCATGCCCGAGATGGCCTTATGGGTAGCAGCCTCCCACAGAGATGGCCTTGTGGTCAACTTCTATTCTGCTTGTTGGAAGGTTCGTCCGGATCTCTTCCCGGGTCAACCCACTCAATATCCGAGAGAGGGTAGGCTTTTGGCGGCCGCAGAGACGGCGGATAACGCAGCGGATGATACGTACTTGGAAATAAGCAGATCATAGATAAGTTTTTTCATGCCTCGACTCTCCCGCGGTTCGTTCGGAAATCATGGTAGTCTTTTCATGGAGATTCTTGGGAACGGAAATGTGCCTGGGGTTAAGAACAACGAGAAAACTGCCTTCTGTCTGTTGCCATGGAATGTATAGGTAGGGATTGTTTTATGCTTGGAAAGCCCGTTCCGCGCTCTCTATCCCCTTTTTTGGGGGTCCCCATGAACCGCTTTTTAGTATTCGTGTTCGCCTTCGCTCCGCACCTTCCCTTCCCCACGGAAGGATCATGGGGTTCTCCCAACATACATATCCGGGGGTGCAACTGTTTAGTAGGCAAGGATCGGAACGGGCGGATCCTAGGTCGAATTCCTGATCTATTCATTTCAGCCTTAGAGGATTGAGCTTTTTGAGAGCACCGCACTGCAATTGAATGGCGGATTTCAATGATGAAGAGAAAAGTCTAGTTCTCTTTTCATTTGAAAGGGGAATGGATGTCTTATTGAGAGTGATTACGGAAGAACCTTTTCATAGAGGAGAGCGATAGGCCGGTTTGAAGAGCAAGCTTGAAAATAAATGGAGAGGTCATTCATTCATAGCAGAAAAAGCGCTCACTCACTCGTATCTGAAAAGGCAGGCGGGGGGCTCTCTATCCTGAAGATAATATTTTTTTCATTCAACAAAGCCTTCTTTCATAGATAATCAGTAGTATTCCTCTCGCTAGCTATTCTGAGTAAGAGGGGGAGGACTTGATGTGACTACTATGTGACCTCCAACCCCGAGAGACTCTACAATCATTATGAGCGGATAACCCTTTCCCTTCCCTTCTATAGAGAGGTTGCCCCTTTCTCCCCGGGTAGTTCACTCACTCCCAGTGCCTACCATTTCTATATACTTTTGAAAAAAGAGAGGTAGAGCTAGGAGCTCAATATTGGAAGAGCGCCCTCTCTTTTCTTCGGGAAATCGAGTTCGCTGGGCTGGTTCCCTGTCCCCGATATGGAACGAAAAGATTGATTGGTTTACCGCATTCATTCATGAAAGCACTTGCCTCTCTCTGGTGGGCCTTTACCTTTCAAATAGAAGAGAGGTAGTCGCAGCAGGAGAAGCACCCCTAAACCCCTGAGATCACTCGACCCCGACCGGTCAATCTCCTGTCATTGCTATCTCGTGCGCGAAGGGTTGCTCATGCTTCCCAAACGTCACGCATTTTTTAGGTCATTAGTCAACAGCTCCCTGGACAGCAAAATAGGGGTGACTTCCCATTGTTTCCTGACACGCCTATCTTTGTTTTAGGGAAATCCTCTCCCCGTTCAGGCGGATGCCGCACCTTGCGCTTGTGAATGAGTGTGATATATACCTCTTTGCTCAGCACGTGACTGTGTACCCCGAAAATGGAAGCTGCATGTCTTCGCCCGCTCCCGGTTCATGGTGGAATCCATTGAATGCGTTGGTAAAGCACGGGATTACGGCCGAAAAGCGGAGGTTTCCGCTAGGCGAAGGAGCTCACAAAATATCCTCACTCTCTATGGGCAAGAAGCAAGGGCGCAGCAGCTGCGCGAAAGCCGGTCTTACCTTCTATTATATTAGTAAAGGGCCTTTAGGCTTGACTAATAAGATATATAGGGCTTTTCCCTTTACTAGTAAGAGGCAAAGATCATCAGCCTTTAGTCATCTATCTCGCTACCTACTCCTTTTGCAAAAAGGCTTTGGGGATAAGATCAGACTCGAGAAATAGTCTACTTCAAGGCTGCAGGGAGGACTACGCTCTGCAGGTGGGCATCACTATTTATCATGTCAAGACGGAATTCCGCTTTGTTTTTGAAGGTGATCAAAAAGATTCGACGAAAACCGGGCATACATTCGAGAGAGAGAAGGATTAGTTCGTGTCTGGGTCAAGGGGACGGGTGACCTGAACCCTCTTCCTCCGGTAAGAGCTATCTAACCTCTGTTGTCTTGCTATAACCTAGTCTTACTCGCTCTTACCTCCCTGCCTGTTTTCCTTTCTTTCTTTTTTGAGAATACCTGCCCTGCTGCCTCTGCTCTCGTTCGGGCCCCGGGAATCCCTTGCTTTTGGCTAAGGTCTTTATTTACCTTTTTTCATTCCCCCCCTCAAAACTACAAATTCACAAACACTACTGGAACGGCACGACAGCAATACCATAACAGATATACTTACCGACAAGAGAGAGCGAGACTGACCTACCCAAGAGAGAGAACGCAAGAGTGACTCCCCCCTATCACAACAAGGCCGGAAGAAAAGAATTTCCCACGGCCTTATTTACCAAGCTCGGGACTAGAGGAGCATTTTAGGAATTTGAGGTATCGCTTGTAATGTAATAAGGATGAAGTCTCATTCATATAGTAATGTCCCTAGCTTGCGCCCTATTTGAGACTAAGGCAGGTTTGGAACCCTGTCCTATCACCTTTATCAAATCCCTAGCTCTCTTCCTTAGTGCAACTGCCCTATTCCTACCATGGGAATATCTATCTTTCTTTTTTATTTCATATCTATAGTTTAGGATATAAAAGCAGACGGTCTCGTATATGAAGAAAGAGATTGTTGACGTTAGTAGACTAATCTATTCATTGGTAGGGCATTTCTTCCTGTGACCGCCTTTCCTACCAAAAAGCTAACCCAACAAAATCCGGGTTTTTTCTAGACTAGACCTTCGGGATTTTTTTAGGGTTCATACATGCATTGATCCAGTCGAAGAACCTGCTCCAGAGCGACTACTCCGCCTAGCCTATCTTCCTGCCCGCCCCCGGTTCTCTATGCTCGGTTCCACAATCAATCCCAGATCCATCTATTTGAGGGAGGTCCAATTCCGCGCTCTTCTAATTGCTTAGAAGTAGAAGGGTTCAAGAACCCCTTTACATCTAGGGCTCATCGAAGCCCTATTCTGTGTATATTCAGGAACAGGGCTATCAAATGGTCGACTGCGAAACCCATCAGGGTTCCAAAATTGTATACTATTACGATGCCCTCGATCGGCGATCGTTCAACGGACTACTTTTGCGATGTCTGTCACATGAAGAAGCTCAGCAAGCCTTGCAAGAAGTACATGCTTTACTAATAGGGGCATAGTAATTGTTGTTTGCTGGGTTGGTTTTGCTCTCTACCTTCTCACGGTGGGATGGAAACAAGAGAGGTCAACTGGAGTGGAAGCCAAAGGACGGGGCCGAGAATCTGTGATCGATCCGAAGAACCACTCCCAGATACGATTCTGCTCCCCCTTCGTACTACCATGAGATTCTTGCCCGGCTTTCTTTCGGCTTAAGAAGGCTGCGGTGAGAATGAGAATCACTTCGGAACTCTAGGGGAATGGGCGTTTTAGGGCGGGATCTAAAAGCTCTCCAACGTGTTGCGGAGCCTTCGGCCGTGAGAGGGTGGATGTAATTCAGCTCGAACGAAGTGAGAGGGCGACTGAAAAGGAGGCTCGACCTACAGGGAGAGGGACCCCCGGTAAAAAAAAAGGCTTGCTTCTTTCTTGATGGTTGAACGGAATCAAGCCCAAGGGCAATAGCTGACATTGTTGAATTAGCTGACAGAAGAAGCGAAAGGTATTCTGATTGTTGTTCACCCAATCCTCTAAGCCCTTATTCTTGAAAAATAGGCATATGGGTGATAAGGAACTTGAAAGAGGCATGGACAGAAGTATGCCCCTCCTTTTGATGGTGAATGTCGGAAATCCTCTTCCCGGATCACCTTTGATGGACATTCAAAAGGATCTGCTAGGCTGTCTTACATGTCCCAAAAAGCAAGCAAAGGGGCTCCTCTCCAACCAGTCAAGTGGCTTTCAGCTCCTCCCCCTTCTTTCATTCAGCGACTGGGTACGCACTTCGCCATGAAAGATCTTGGTGATCTTCATTTCTTTCTTAGGAATCGAATCCCTATTGGAGTCCTCCCACCCCATAGAAAGGGGTTAACCTCCTCGTTAGCCGGACTATGAATAGGAGAATCTTAGTTATGTTCAAGCACTCTTTCGGTCGAGTGAGTCACGTGCGTTCAAGTTAAAGCTAAAGAAGAGATAGTAACTCGACCTTAGGCAGAGGTTTTCAAACCATTCCATTGGGAGTTCCATCATTCAGACGGACAAGACAGATGGCGAGGCAAGAAGCCCCGCAAACGCAATTCAATAGGGAAGTGCGCTTTCCACCTAAGCTGGTGACTTTCCTTAGCCATTCATTGCGTCTTGAGCCACACCGTCCTCTAGCCCAGCCCCCTTTCCATAAGTAAATTCTCCTTCTAGTCTCTGACTACCTGATTCATTAGCCTACAAAAGGTTGCTGGCGCCAAAGGGCATGACAAGGAAGTCATAAGCTCCATACCATACCTCGTGAGAGAAGTCGTCTTTGATTCATCCCCCTCTGCAATCCTGACTTCCCAGTACTCCGATCGGAGATCCTATTTTCTTTAGTAAAGAGCCTTGCTAGCGGATCAAAAGAGTGGGCGACAAGCAGAATGGAATAGTAGTTCCGAAAGGTCGCCTTATTGACTGCTAGGGAGTCTACCCACATTCGAAGAGTGCCCTGCTCTACGAAAGGAAAACGGGCTCGGGCGACAGATCAATAGTCGACTCAGGGTGGGTAGCAGTGGAGTCAAGAAGCCTGTCAAGAACATGAATCAGTTCGTTGGGGCTAAGACTTTTCTTCCTTCCTTCTCCAGGTTAGCTAGGTGATACGCCCTGAATCGTCCACCAAAGATGTCGCTAGATGGGGGTATCAGTTGAAGCCTAACTCTTTTTTCTGCCTTGGTCTAGCCTCCTTTCGTAAAGTTCGGAACGATAGAAGCTTTCATGGCTCCTTCCGGAAAGGGATCGTAATGTGAGCGAATTTGAAGACTTCCGTCGAAGGCACTTTCGAACTGGCAAGACTCACAGCCCCTTTCTTTATGGAAGGAAGGAAGATAGGTCTAAGCTCGACCGGAAAGAAGATTCGCTCGCCCGAGACTCGACCCCCGATTTCCCATACTATTGAAACCAACAAGAAAAAGGACTTGCAAGGTCTTGCTTATCGACAATCCCACTAAGGCACCTACCCATACCTATAAGCCAAGCAACTAATAAGAAAACGAAAGGTACCTTTGTAGTAGAGCTCAACGCTTAGAAGTGTTGAAGTAAAGCACCTTCTATTGAGGAACTACTCCTAGCTAGCTCTCCTTGAGAAATGAATAACTCAACCCTTTGCTTGCTACTATTTGTGCTGAGCAAGAGCTTGGGCTACGTCAAGTTAAGCCGTTGCGCGCTAGCAGTTACTCTTCAGAGATATGGAACTCCAAGCCGATCAACAGGCCCAAGGAGAGTTCAAGGACTTCTTGCTTCGTCAGATGCTTTCCCGGACAACTTTGTTAGCGCTTCACTGATTAGTGAATACTATATCTAACTACTGAACCTAGTGGCTTATCTCGTTCTAGTGACTTACCGTACGAGGAACAACAGAAACTTCCACTACAACTCCATCCATCGGCAAATATCCTGTACCGTGGCACGGAATTAGGAAATAGCAGCGGATCTTAGCTCTTTTCACGAATCCGCAGCAAGAAGACGCAGATATTTTCATGAAGAATAAGCTCTTAGATGTAGCATTACCGGACGTGAATCTAAAGGTTAGAACTAATAATCTAGCTCTTTGCAATAAGGGCCTTTTTCAGGACAAATGCCAAATGCAAAGAAAGCAGAAGATGCGGCTTAGCCAGCTCGCTCTAGTCCCCTACGATAAGGATGAGAAAGGGCCAAGGAGTGAATAGGAGGGAATAGGGGCATCAGTCTTAGCTCTTACTGTTCGAGAATCAACTGTACATGAATGCCCATTTATAGGCTCTTCCTTAGGCCTTCAAGGAGGAAGCGAGGGTGGGACAAGTGAATCCGATGTGAGGGAAGGATTGCTGCGTCAGTCGAAACTAGGGCTTATGCAATTGAATCAGAAAAGGCTGCACATGTAAGATAAGAATGGAAGGAGACAGCCAAAGCAGGGAGAAGATCTACAACCTAGCAAACTAGCCTAGCACCGAAAGAGAAGGCCTTGTTCTGCAGGGTACGGCCCTGGACAGTGGAAAAATAGAATAAGATGGAGCCTACCTACTTGGTTCGGACGAAGTAGATAGATCAAAGGAATGGAATCCAGGTGGTTCTTATGCCACTTTTGATGGTCTCGGTTCGGACGAGATAGATGGAAAAGCATTAGATCGATAGCCGGGGTAATTTCCTTCCCACTCCGAGGCATATTGATCTGGATCCCTGGGAACAGGTCTTAGAGAAGTAGATGGCTCGGCTCCACTGGGAGATGGGAAACTATATGCGGAGTTAGAGGCAGAGGGACTTGTACTTGGCTAACCGTCAGAGGGATGGTAAGTAGATTGTTCGATAGCTTACCCACGAAGATGGATTTTCTTCTGGTCGGCCACCATAGTACTAAGACTGAAAGCCTGCTAGGCAGTCTACACAGAAGGGAAGTTGCCAAGAAAGAGTTCCTTTGCACGAGTAAGAAACCGATGTATTTACACGGGTCGCCCTCGTTCCGTATATGAGTTCTTCCAAATTTCTCGTATCCTTTTTCGTGGATTAGCATCTCGAGGTCCTTTGATGGGGATAAAGAAATCGTCTTGGCCTCCAGAAGATGAGGCCTTTTTCGGAAGGATAGAGTCATTGTATTCCCGAGTACTGATTCTCTTTTAGGATGGTATTCTATTGAATGAAGGCTACCTTCTTACTTGGCAGGATGGGGTAGACAGATATAGTACGATTGGATTGATGGATGGTGCACTATCCTTCTCCCAATCATTTCTCAGCAAAACCAATGAGTACAACTTATTAAAGGGAAACTACGAAAAAGATCTTAGAGCTAGCTGTCTCAATCATCCACAGCTCCGGGATTAATGTGCTCTTTTTTATGCTGGAGTCATAGCTTATCTAAATTCTTATTCCCACCCCTACAAGGTCTTTAAATAAAATGAAGATAAGACGATAACTTAGCGTCTGCATCTATAACTACTTCGGGTTTATATACACTGCTAAAAGGTTGAATTCCAAACGATTAGGTTAGGGCAGGGTGGAGTTCCTCTTTAGCACTGTTCTTTTAGGTGTAGTTCCGTCAAGGCGCCAAGATCAAACTCCGGCCGGGAGGGGCCGAAGACTTGATAGGTGTAGTGACTTAGATTCCATGGAGTACCGTCAGACTTTCATGTAGTTCCGTCTAATCAAGGTATAAAAGAAAAAGAAAAGCTAGCTTTAGGAGAGAAACTACAACCGTGCCTAACTCTATCGGTCAAAGAAGCTAAGCGCGAACAGAAGCATCCATGAGCGAGAACTAGAACAGATAGGGCGAATACGTGACCAGAGAATGAGATGGGAGGCGTGACTACCGTGCTCTTATGCTGAAAAGTACCTCTTATCCGCCCTAAAAACGTGCGAGAATTGCAATGCAAGCGGCGAAACTGCAGCACAGCAACAGCCCCTCTCCAACCAGTCAAGTGGCTGAACGCCCCTCGAATCTTGTGTTCGGTTGCTAACCACCTGCGCAAGGGCCTTGTTATTTATAGGAGAGATTAGGGAGATGAGGCAAGGAACGGATCAAGGAAAGACCTGCCAAGAATTCGATGTTCGATGATAGAATCTTTGGAATCGTTAGCAAAAAGAAAAGCCGACCTTTGCTTTTCCACGCTTTTTTACATTTCAGTTCAGATACGTTGCTCGACTTGCGCCTTTGCACGCTCGACCGCTCCCCCATCCCACCTGGCCCATTCTAGCGGGGAATAACTTCAATCCGTAGAAGCTGCATCCTCAAGGGCTGAGTGATTATGCCAGTGATCAAGATATCAACCACATAAATAGGTAGTAAAATGGTTATGGACCCACGATGACGAAAAGTAAGTGATGCGTCGGACTTAGAAAATCTTAGGCCAAACTAAATGTTGATCAGTGAAGACAAGAAAGCTTTTAAGTGTAGACGACTCCTTGTACTTGAAATTCCATTCCTTTATCCGGTGGGAGGGTTTAGAGCCAGTTAAGCCAATAGCATATCTAGCAAAAGCTTCAGTAACACTAGCTACATCAGTAGATCATTGATTAGCATACCTCCTCTGAATAGTCTACGTGGACCCTAGTTTCTATTACTATTAATTCGAATTAATCCAGTAATGCATACAGCCTTTACTCTCTTAAAGAGCAGGAGGTTTAGCGTCAACTCATTCAATGAATGTTCTTTCATTCACCACACGGATGAATCCTACTCTGTATTTTCCAGCGGACAGTCATTTGTCTAAAGAGAATAGACGTATAGCAGCTCTCTCTCATAACAGAATGAAAGCAAGCAAGAACGAAATGAGCGCTTACCCTATCGACCGAAGCTACTATCCTAAAATAAGAAAGTCCTAAATTAAAGAACTACAGGAAAGGTAATATACTGAGCTAGCCTCCCGTTATGCACCAATGTTTGAAGAGGACCGTTAACCTTTACCAAAAGAAAGAAGAGCTATTGGTCAGTTTCCTATAGTTGACCGATAGAGCTCGACCGATTGAGACAGGGCAGATGCGACCGATGGAAGGGATCTAATTTGAAGAAGGAAGTCATTTGTGGACTGATTCCGACCCTTTACCAGAAGACAAGAGATTCGCGGTATGGCTTCCGAAGAGGTATTCATTATACAGATTTAACGAATTGCCCGATTGCTGATTCACTGCGCCTACCTATCTTCAATCACCCAGGAATGTTCACTTGGCCGCCTACCAATGATGCCTTTCACTTTCAGACAGTTCCTCGCGCATGAAAGGACTTCACTTAGAAAGTCAAGATAAGAAAGGATAAAGGATGGTCTACGATCAGGGAATGCCTTTTTTGTTAAAGAGAATTGGCCGTAGAGAGAGCGCCTATCTCTCATAAGAGAAGGAGAGCCCCTTTTTTTGATAGTATATTAATGAGTAGGACTGAAATTCCAAGCGCTCCTAGCTCAGAAACCACACACAGACAAACACATGGAGGCCCATAAAACCCATAAATAATAGACTAACAAATATACGTGACATACACTTCCTGTGTGAAGTTTTCATCTTAATGAATCAAAGCTGTTTGGAAAATGCTACTTTTCTTTCTGCAACAAGTAAGAGTACTTTTTCTTATCATACACCCTTATGAATGAATGAATCAAAAAAATGTGACTCCTAAACTAGTCCCCCTCCTCTCTTTCTTCAAAGACAGAGGTACACATCACAGGAAAAAACCCCAAAAACAGAAAGAGAAAGAAGTCAGTCAAAAAATAGGAAATACTGCTAGATGGCTACCAGATTAGCAGCAAAGTACGCTTTTCGTTCCTTTTGGCACAACAAAACAAGGTAGTAATACGGGAGAAGGTGGTCCAGTAATCTTCTCCAGCAGGGTGGCCATAGTGAGATAGAGTGGTGAAACTGGGTTCCGAATAAAAACAGAGCGAGCAGGGAAGGCAAAAGCTATGACATTGGAATCCGCTTCAAGGTAAGCCCCACTCCACTGAATTGGAGAATTCCAGAACACGTATCAGAGAGTGCTTCAATGGCAGTGGGGGCACAATTGAGAGAATTTCGACGATTAGAAAAGAAAAAGAAGAAAGTTAGTGTTCAATGAGCTCGAGATAGCTGCCTGATGAGAGGAAGGGACGCCGGGTACAGTCTTTCTTTGGTTCCAGCCCCCCGGTTACACCAAAGCACACCAGTCAACACTGTACTATAGCGCTTACACCTGTGAGTTGGCAAAAGAATATCGTATGTTAATAAAACACCTGAGTTGGCGAAATCAAAAAAAAAGCTAACGCTAACTAAGTGTTTAGTTACCATGCCCAAAAGTCCCATGCCTTTCTTGGTTGGATAAACCCAACCGGCGATTTCCTACAAGTCTCTCTTTTTTTGGGGGGGAGCAGAGCGAATGAACATAAATCGTTCCGAATATCATGAATATCCTTCGCCCCTTGTCTCCACCTTTCATTCGTTCTATGATTCTCCTTTCTACCCTTGTTTTGACTACTTGTCTCTTGTCTCATTTGATTGGCTTTGATCCCTACCTTATGACCTTGGCCAACTTTCTTCATCCCTCTTTTATCCCCTCACAAAAGCAAGTTATCGATTAGTTTTCATCGCTTCGCCGAGAGAGGAAACTATTCTTCCCGTGGAATATGATGTACAGGAACCCAACTACCTTCCTCCCAGCCCTGGCTGGGCAACGATCTGGGAAAACCACTCTGGGGGAAACTCGGTATCTGGAGGAAACTCAGTAGGCCGGGAAGAACCCAGCGTAAACCAACCGCCTCTGATCCCTGAGCTCCACCCTCTGCTTCTCGATGACGACACCCGTCGAGCGGAACTCGCTAATCGAGTGAGAACCCTTTTATGGGGGAAAGCTTATGGGGAAGAAATGCTCCACTCCATTGTTGATATGCAAGTGCAGATTGAAAACCATATTCAAGCTGCACTTATGGACAGGGGCTGGTCGGTTGAGTCTCTTCTTGCGAAGAGGCACCAGATTAGAGGGTTCATCTTCTTTCCAACGGGCAAGGTGCTTAGTGAAAAGACTTACGCTTTGCACCTGAAGGAGATTACCCAGTTGGGTACAGTACAAAGTCTTCCATTTAGGCGGGTGGAAAGCGCCATCAAAAACTTGGATCTCCTTCTTGAAAGAAGGTAAATGATCCAAGTTTTTTTCTCCCAATTTCCCACTCTTTCTGTGAGGCAAAACCTCACCACACTACACTACACTTCGACACAAGAGAAGAGGACCGGGCGCTTTGTATCTTCGGGATAGGAGTTGGCGGTCTTCTTTAAGAGAACTTCAATCTAATACTCATTATGGATCAACTCATGTTTCCACTCTATTTTCATTACGAGGATGTATCACGTCAGGATCCGTTGCTCAAACCGAATCACGCCAACGTTATGGAAGTTCCTGGATCGTGTAAAATAATAGTAGTACCAAAGACAGCACCTTCTATCAAAAATGGAAAATTGGCTATGGAGATTCCGTGCGGTCAGAAATTAATACAGACACAAAGGGCTTCAACAGGAAAGTCGTTTCGATCCAATCCATTCTTGGGGTCAAATAAAGACAAAAAAGGATATGTCAGTGACCTAGCACGACAAAGCACTCTCCGAGGGCATGGAATGTCACATTTTTTGGTCAGAATATCCACAGTAATGTCTCTGTTAGATTCTCCGGTCGAAATAAGGGAAAGGTCAATTCAATTCTCGATGGAAACGGAATTTTGCGAATTCTCCCCCGAACTGGAAGATCATTTCGAGATCTTCGAACATATTCGAGGGTTCAATGTTACTATTGTAACTTCGGCCAACACACAAGATGAGACTTTACCACCGTGGAGCGGCTTTTTGCAAAAAGATGAGGGGGAAACTCAGTAAGATGTCGGAGAAGCGAAATATACGAGATCACAAACGTAGATTGCTCGCGGCTAGGCTAAATATAGTAAGGCGGAGAACTGTTGTTCAGTGGAGCGCCGGAGTGCGGAGGTTGTTCCCATCATTGAAGTCAGGGTGTGGGACTGAGCCTTCCGAATGAGAAAGAAGAAAAGTGCAACGTTTCGTTGGAAAAACCAACGCAAATATCATATTGACTTTCTCTCGCCCTACTTCTAAAGATAGATAGAAAGGGTTGGAGAGAATGACTTTCTGAAATTCTCTCCTTTCTAAAGCTGCGCAAGGCGGCCCCCCCAGAACAAAGCCCCACCCCTCTTTTCCCCCCTTTAATGAAGGACCCTCGCCTCGCTTCCTATTCATTTGTGGGTCTGGAACCGAGGGCCTTTTTTTTTCAAGAGGTGATTTCGAGAATCAACCAACGGAAAAAATCCGTAGCCCAGGTGACTCACAGCCTCCCTCTCGCCCAAATAAATGAAATGGGATGAATCAAATCAATAAGCTTTTTGATTGATTCAGGGCGCAGCGAAGCCAAATTCAATCAAGGAAAGGGGGCTTACTTTTCCTGAGGCTGATTCATCCTATTCCAATTTAGCTATGCTAATGGAAGAGGAAAAGTTTTCAGATGAGATGGACCCCCAAGAGATGAGCGAGAACCCCCAATTGCTTAGGGGTCGCACTCTGTCCCGCTTGATGGACGAAATCTTCTCTCCTTTTAGAATTCTTTCTCCCACACACCTTTTTTGCCCTCTTTCACCGAGGAGGAAAGAATAATCTTCCAAGCGGACAGAGACCTAAATTTCCATTAGATTCATTCCTAAGCTTGCTTTGTTGCAGCAAGATGATCAGTCCGAGAGTGCTGGAGAGAAGAGAAAGCGGTAAAAACCTCTCTTATTCGGTCACCGAGAAGTCGGACGACTCTTCAGTAACCCAGGGTGATCCGACCCCTTCGACGCTTTTTTCGCTGTATACCCCCTCCATCCTTCGGAGGTGGAAGAAAGGGTACTCACATTTTAATACATAGTAGGGCCCCAGAACGCTAAAAGGTGGGGGAACAAGAGTTGTCACGATAGAAAAGAGAAATTTCGAAATAAATGACTATAAGGAACCAACGACTCTCTCTTCTTAAACAACCTATATCCTCCACACTTAATCAGCATTTGATAGATTATCCAACCCCGAGCAATCTTAGTTATTGGTGGGGGTTCGGTTCGTTAGCTGGTATTTGTTTAGTCATTCAGATAGTGACTGGCATTTTTTTAGCTATGCATTACACACCTCATGTGGATCTAGCTTTCAACAGCGTCGAACACATTATGAGAGATGTTGAAGGGGGCTGGTTGCTCCGTTATATGCATGCTAATGGGGCAAGTATGTTTTTCATTGTGGTTCACCTTCATATTTTTCGTGGTCTATATCATGCCAGTTATAGCAGTCCTAGGGAATTTGTTCGGTGTCTCGGAGTTGTAATCTTCCTATTAATGATTGTGACAGCTTTTATAGGATATGTACTACCTTGGGGTCAGATGAGCTTTTGGGGAGCTACAGTAATTACAAGCTTAGCTAGCGCCATACCTGTAGTAGGAGATACCATAGTGACTTGGCTTTGGGGTGGGTTCTCCGTGGACAATGCCACCTTAAATCGTTTTTTTAGTCTTCATCATTTACTCCCCTTTATTTTAGTAGGCGCCAGTCTTCTTCATCTGGCCGCATTGCATCAATATGGATCCAATAATCCATTGGGTGTACATTCAGAGATGGATAAAATAGCTTCTTACCCTTATTTTTATGTAAAGGATCTAGTAGGTTGGGTAGCTTTTGCTATCTTTTTTTCCATTTGGATTTTTTATGCTCCTAATGTTTTGGGGCATCCCGACAATTATATACCTGCTAATCCGATGTCCACCCCGCCTCATATTGTGCCAGAATGGTATTTCCTACCGATCCATGCCATTCTTCGTAGTATACCTGACAAATCGGGAGGTGTAGCCGCAATAGCACCAGTTTTTATATGTCTGTTGGCTTTACCCTTTTTGAAAAGTATGTATGTACGTAGTTCAAGTTTTCGCCCGATTCACCAAGGAATATTTTGGTTGCTTTTGGCGGATTGCTTACTACTAGGTTGGATCGGATGTCAACCTGTGGAGGCACCCTTTGTTACTATTGGACAAATTTCTCCTTTAGTTTTCTTCTTGTTCTTTGCCATAACGCCCATTCTGGGACGAGTTGGAAGAGGAATTCCTAATTCTTACACGGATGAGACTGATCACACCTGATTAGTGAGAAATTCTGACACCAATCATTTACGAGTGAGTATTACACCAAGAATTTACAAGCGGATCGAGGAATGAAGGGAGAGGAATTAGAATAGAAAGAAAGAGACGGATTTCGAATTAGAGTAAGGGCACGCTAAGACATTCCTTTTCGTGCTTTCGATCTGCTTACTTTGAATAAAGAGAAAAAAAAAGAATAGATAGGCGGAAAGGCTTTACACAAGACCACAGAGCGAGAGAGAGAGCCTTCGCTTACCTGCTTAACCGTACCCTCCTATCGTACCTATATAGCCTTTCCTTCCGTTATATCCAGTTTCAGTTCTGCTTCCAACTACCGATGGGAGAAGGCTTGGACGTATAGCAAGATTCAATTAAATAAGAGGTATTGCATACGGGAATGATATCTGAAATGAAAGGTTGGAAACAGAGCTGGAGATGAGCGCTAGCCAATGGTTAAGACTTCAGAAAGCACCTTAGCAATTACCAGTAATGCCCCTATCGACCTCAGTCTTGTTTTTTGCTAGCTTGAGTTCATAACTTTACTATTTCTCATTAAACGTAGAATATCCCGACTTCGCTAGCCAGAACGAAATGGACATATGAGCGATCGATTACGAGAGCTCGACCGATCAGACCGGGAAGAAGAGAAAGAAAGGTCAATCTCCGAAAGGCCTTCGCAGAGCTGAGCTTTAGGGGGTAATACTTTTTGTGGTCTTGCACATGGAAAAGTCAAGTATTCTACGCAGGCTTGATTTACCGGAATTTTTGCTTCAAAGAATGCTTTCAAGCTAGGAATTTAAGCACGGATAGCTTTATTTGACAATTAGCTGGAAGTCGGGTATGCCTATTCAACATAAACTAAGGCGCTGGGTAGATCGTAGATTGCCGGGTATGAATTCGATTCTAAGTCGGAGAATGCCCATGAATAGGGTCTTATTACAGAATCCGCCGTTTTGAAAGTAGCCCTAGACAGATCATTGCTAAGAGGAGAGCAGGGAATTTCTTGCTAATCAGGTGCTATCATCGTATTATAATGAGGAGTCCGACGTCAGAGCAGACGGGACTACCAATCCCAGAGTGAATTAACCTTGTCTGCACTACCACCTTAGTTTACTAGACCTTGGGGAATTGGCTAGTTACCTTCACTCCGCGTGGCAGCCTACCTACGTTTTGTCTTTTTCCTACGAGACCTTATAGTTTCCCAGCCTTTCTCCGCCTACATGCCCCCCGAAATCAGATTGGCTTTTTTCTTGAGGAAGGTCCATCCGTTTTTGTTTTCGAATAAGACTAAGGCGTGAGCGAGGGTCTCTTTGTGGTGGTCTTTCACCATCTTCCTTTTGATTGGCCTATATCTTTGAATCCGGTCTTTCGCTATTCCCACAGTCCCTTAGTCCCGTACCGGCTGTCGGTCTATCTCATATTCGCAGAAGAAGGAACTTGCTTAATGCCATGCCGGAAGTGTAATTAAGTAGGCGGCTGGTCGTAGAATAGTCTTTTCAGTAAGTGCTGTTGCAGTTGTAGAACCATTGGCCATTGATTCTTCCTCGCAAACCTTTCATCCCCGCTGTCTAGCTCTCTCGTAGTCCAAAGCTAATTCAATCGTATCCGCCTTTGAGGAAAAGACCGAATCAGTCTTTGAGCCATCCTAATAAATCCTCGTAGGTAATGCTCTTGGTCTGCCTTCAATCAGTTTATCAGCCTAAGGCTTCGCTCTATTACCTGTGTTGTAAGCTTTCCAGTCTTTGAAGTAAGGTTCAATGCTAGGAAAAAAGCTTTTGCTTCGCGGGTCTATCACCCCAATTGCTTTTGTTAGGAAATTTTTTATATGAGTATGCCCCTATCCCGTAAGCCTTCCATCGTTGCAAGCCCCTTCCATTCGGCCCAAGCTTTCTTTCGATTACGTCTGCTTCCGATTCTGTTATTCCGTTAGCCTTAGTTAGTCGTTTAGTCAAAGCCGTACGTATGCCCCTTTCGAATCGTTCTATCATTCGAAGTAGGAGCTGGGGTTGCGGGCAGAGAACTATTGGTATAGCGAGTTCATGTGCTTGCAGTTGGGTTACTACCATCCCCCTAACCATTAGTATCACACTCTGTGAAGTGTCTCTCTGGTATTGGGAGAACTTCAAGCCCCTTAGCTCGCTTGTATCGGGGGGAGCTTACTTCACTTCTTTTCTTTAAGTCACTTGCCAGGAGGGAAAGCAGCAGATAAAGAGCACCATCACCTTACTTAACAAAAGGCTTATGCGAAAGAGCACCGCTTCCCCGAGAAGATAATCCGCTTTCCTAAAATCCCTACTTTATTGCTCTAGCTCTTGACTCATATGGCACTGAAATTGGATAGGTTCACGCTTAGGCCTGGTTATGGAAACTCTTTAAGCATAGGAAATTTTGCCTTTTCCATAGGAAACTCCAACTTAAACAGGAACTGGCCTGGAACTATATGTAAGGGCACTCTCATCCACTGGCTGCAAGGAAACAACTGGATTGGCTTTTCTAACTCTCTTTAAAAGAGACTGCTTTCAAATTCACTTGCCCTAGAACCTGCTTTTTATTGATATTGATCTAGAATCAGCTATTCCTAGTTTTTTTGGATTATTCCTTGCCAGAGAAATGAAACGAATCTCGAGATCCAGAAACCTATCTATACGCCTAGCCTTAAGCAAAAGAAATCTCGTTAGCCCTACCATAGAAACTATTACCTCGACTTGGATTGAAAGGAAGAACTTAGAACTTTGGGACTTACCCTAGGACTCCAACCCCTAGCATTCCAATTGAAACTCAAGGAGATGGAACTAAACAGGCTTAGGCCCCTTTCCTCTTTCAAGGGGACTAGAGGGAATGCAACTACTGAGACAGCAACTCAAACTAAATCCCGAGAGAAAATCAAAGATTAGTGAGGTAAGGTCTATAGACTGTAAGGCAGAAGGCTTGAAAGGAAGAGCACTCCTACTTACTTTTGGGAGAAATCCTAGACACCTTAGACACCGGATCCTCGGTAGGACTCTTATTTGATAGGCATTAGGGGATTTGCGGTTTTGGGGTTTCACTCGCAGACCCAGCCCTGCTGCTTCCATCAGTCTCCTATCCTAAGTTTCTTTCTCTGCATGAATCAAGTTCTTCGACAGGACCATCCCGACCGAGGGCTAATCATAGATCTACTATGGTTTTTTTTTTGATTCTTTTATCTTATTTCCGGTTAAAAGCCTTTTCTGGAAGCATTATGTTGAGTCACTCCAAGAGGAGAATCAGCAGCTCACCTCACCTTTTAGGAACCAAATGAGGAATCACACGTAGACGGACCTGAGCATTCTCCTGCTCTACGGAGCCCTCTGGAGCTAGAGTTGGGGCTGCTTGACGCTCTTCTCCTTTCGAGTGAATTGAATTACTTCGGCTCGGATGCCTTTGATCAAATGGAAGGATGGATGCCTGCCTTTAGCGACTTCGTTCGGTCATTCCTTCTTTACTTGTTCGCTATGGCTTGAGAGTTAATCGCACGAGAGAGTAAGTAAGAGATTGAAAAGAGGATCATTGGACCTCGCTCTCGGGCCCAGAGGCAGAGCAAAGAAAGCCTTAGATCTTTGCTTGTTTCGTGGTATGGACCAAAGCAAAGGTTCTGCTGCTATCGACACCTACCCAATTAACCAAAAGTATAATCGATCGAGACCGAAGCTTATGCAATTGTGGAATTCCGTTCAAATAGAAAGCTTTTTGGCCAGTTCAAGGTCAGTCGTGAGCTGTAGGAAAAGATAGTAGCGAACCAGAAGAAATTCCCGTAGTTGCATAAGGGGGACGTTGAAAACATTCCAGCAGATAGTATGTAATACTCTTATCAAAACGAGCACTATACTCTTTCTTAGTTTAGGGCAGAAACATACTCAAGGAACGCAAAGCTAACCCTCAAAATGGAATATTACCTCAGCTCAAAGGTTGTTTACTCAGATATTTCTTATCAAAGCGAGGGATTCGTTTCAGGCGAAATCAAATCAGAAGCTATTTCCGCTCTACCATTAATTGTTGCTATTTCCGCACCCCTGTCCGGTGGTTTGAGAAAGAAAGTCGAGACATTCAGAAAGAGAGTTATGGCATTTCGAGGATTATAATATGGTCCTATTGATTCAATCTTTATGCTTGGCACGGAACTCTTGTTTCGAGTGAAAGGGAGAGCAGTGGCCCGCACCGCATTCACCGGTAAATTTCCCTCTACGGGGCGGGGTGTGGAAAGCACTATAAGTTAGTTGACTTCTCGACCAAAGGGGGTCTAGCTCAACCTCCAAGTAGGAATAGATTCTATGAGTCGTGATCCAGTGTTGATAGGGGGCATTTCTAGCATTGAAAATCCCTATTCTTATTGAATAGTTCAAATAACTAGTTGAACATACCTATTCTTTTCAAGAATAGCCTCCCCTTATCGAAAAGAAGGGTCCGAAGACTTGGTTCTTAGCCGTGAAAAAATAGGCGAATAAGCATCCTTTGCGGCGCTTGCCCTTAGGAAAGTCTATTCAGTTCGATTCCGCGATGAGGCCATGCATATAAAAACAAAGCAAGAGAAGCTACAGAAAGCGAATTCTTTCATAATATTTTATACCGGCGTAACAAGAACAAGCTGAAGAATAGAATTTAGATCTTTCCTCCGCTTCGGATTCATTCATTAGAAAGAGTTCCCTACGCCGCCTAATCGCTATAGGAGACACGTGTACACCGCCGCGTCTGAAATCAAAGAACGGAATACCCTCTGCGGCTATCATGGCTAGGGTAATAATTCGTATATGGAAACGCCGCTTCCTCTTTATCCTTTATTCGATTGTTGGATAGAAGAAGGATAGGGAATACGGCCTTGAAGGCGATGAAAAAAGATGATAATATAGGAACGCGGCAAACTCTTTCAAGAAATTAGCATCCTCAGCTACAGTGGTAAAATCTCTATAGGCAAGTAGCCCATGATTTTCCAATTATAGCTCGGTCCGAATGCCCTATAGCTTTGGTGTTTCCACCCTTCTCTGAAGGGAGTGATTTGGCTGTAGAAGCCTAGGCTAATGAATTGGGGAGGTACGCAAGCGAGGGAAAAAGCTTTGATGAAGCAAAGTGTAAAGCTGAGGCATATTTCTAAAACTAGCAATTCCGACTCTTCTCTCAAAGGGTCTTGGTCTCGGTCCGGTCTTTTCTTCCTTGGTCTGACGCTTGCGTCTTCCTTTCAGCGAAGAACATCCATCCTTGGGGAGGTCACCTCTAAAGGCCTATAGGTCCGTCTATCGATAGGCTGTCTTTCTTTTCTTTCTCTTACGGGTCGGCAAAGTCTGATTCTATTGGAAAAAAGGGCCGGTCTCTTCGGCGAGGGCTTGACGCCATCTGAAGCGTCAGACGATGCTTGGCATTCCTGAAATCTATCTCTTTGGGTGATGATGCTAAAAGCACAGGTCTATACTTCGGCACAGACCTCTTTTGAGATTTAATATAGGAAAGTAAAGTGCTAGTATTTCTTAGAGCTTGGCTTTCTCCACAACCAGTCTTCTATTGGGGCACCATATAGAGGTTCTAGAGGAAAGAAGGGAGCTAAAGGAGTACGAAGTCCGATCAGCGTCTTCAAGAGCATGATTCTATAGGAAAGCATTTAAGAGGGCAAAAGGTCTGATGAAGTTGTGCAACTGACCTCTATCCTTTGAGAACGATGTCAAGGCCTTGAAAGGCCCTTTATGGCTAATGCTGCATCCGAAGCTAGGAAAAGGGCGCCCTTGACTACGTCTTTTCTTTTTTTCTCATTGCCATCTTCCGCGTCTGAAATAAGACAATAATCCTTGGAAAGGTCACAAGTCCCCAAGGGAAGGAAGTCGTGGGATATTCAAGAAAAGCATCCTAAGCGAATTCATTGTCTAGGGAAGTTTCTCTTTGGGGGCTGCCTATCGGTACTCCCATGAACTGAACACATACCTATTCGATCTAATGGTGCGAGGTCAAAAGCCGATAAAGGCAGGGGTAGGAGAAGGAGAGAGAGGTGCGCTTTACCCTTTGAGATATCCAAGAAGTTTCGACTTTCAATCTCTTGAAAGATTTTCGTCTTATTTCATACGCTGCAACAAGGGATTATTAAAAGAATGCCGTGCTTTCATCTATTAGAGAAGTATGCCCCTAGGGAAGGGAGAACTGATCTTTTCAAACGAAAGCCTTAGAGTTGGAAGGGACTATCCTAAACTTTTATTAATAATCTTCTTTTGGCCCTTGATTGGACTTAGAGTTGGGGATAGAAGACCCGCCGCTTTACCTTGAAATTGGAATCGGAAAGGGCGTAATCGAAGAAATTTCAATCACAAGAAAGAAAGCCCGAACGAAAGAAAGCTGACCAGGAGTGCCAAACCACTCTAGTATCTTCACCCTTGCACCCCCCTATGCTATTATACTTGGACTAGGGGCCCCCTTCCCTTGTGCTTTTATACACATGGAAGTACCTTTTCTTAGCAATTCGCCTTCATAAAAAAAAAGAGTCAAATTTCTTTGGGTTTGGTTACTACTATTTTAGTGTTCACCCTCTCATCCCAAACTTACCCTTTTTCCACGGAAGCCCTCCCCTCACTTTATTGTTCTTCATGAGTGGGAAGAAAGCAAAATCTTTCTTATCCAATACCAATCCGGGAATACTAGGCTAAGCATGTAGCCTAGCCGCTTCACTCGTCAAAAACAGGCTTAGTTGAATGGTACTAACTAAGAATGCTATTGGATGAGGAAATTTTGACTCCGGAAGACCTGGAAAGACGGAACTACTTTCGGCGGGTCCTTCTATTATCTCCTTCACGCTACCCAATCCGAACTAATGAGTGCCTGTAGCAGCATTGAGTGATCCCCCTCTCCGACACCGATACCCTAGGGATTACATATTGTGCCAACTCCCCTCTGCTGCCTCGCTCTACAACCGGATACTTTTCTTGGCACTAGTTGAATTACTTGGAACCCTAAGAAAGGAAAGCCGTCTCTCTTCCATTCGGAGCAAGCATCGTAATCGTACCGCTATAAAACAATCCATAGGAAGCGGAGCAAGCTCTACGTATTGCCCATTCGCCATCCTTGGTGAGTCCGGTTTTCTGTGCTACGTTATTCTTAGATCCAGCGAAATCATTGGTATTGGTTTCAGAGCCCACCGGCTGTCTAGAAACCCGATTGTCAACTTGAATGGTTACACAAGAATCTCCAATCCAAGCCTCTTTTGTCAATCCGGGGCAATACGAGTGGCATAAGCTATTTCTTATAAACATTCGAGAAGAAATAGGAGGACTACCGATTGATTGACCCCGGAAGTCAAGAATGACGGTTCGACGAGCTCTTATTCGCCCCTGGCGGACCTGTATACTCTTGTCCTGTTGGGTATAAAGGACACGGGGAGCTGCCTTGGGTATCTCCGAGGACTTGAGCTAAGGGATTGTTTACTGAACGTCCCATACTTTACCTATCATTCGGTGAAGTGCCCCCTTCCATTTCTTAGGTAAGAGGAATCTACCCGTAATGCGTGAACCAGTGCCCTTTTCTTTTGTACTAATCAACTATATGAAATATAGAATAGAAGGTCTTCAATCTTCACACTTATGCGTGTTTGGAACATTTTGAGGTCAGCCTTGAGTGGTTGATTTTTTCCAACTTCCATATCAATTATGGAGAGAGAGAGATCGAAGGTCTTGTCGTGCGTCTTGGAGCGAATAATTGCTTAAAATAAAGGCCGTTAAGGTCCCATTTACGGAGAATAATACGGATTTTATCGCCCTGTGAGAAAGGCCCTGACCCCGCCAACCAAGTATCAAAAAGAAAGAGAGAAAAATCGGATATGAATAAGGGATAGGCAAGTCCTATTCAATCGATTCCTAAGAACTTACCTTACCTCTCGAAAGGAACTTCACTATCGTATAGTTGACTCGACTCGAATGCCCTCTTAGCAATAGCATCCGTAACCGCAGCTATTGAGTCTGCTGTGGGAATAAGCGCCGCAGAATAGGCAGCTATTGACTCCCTCTTGACAGCTTGCTTATGTTAGAGCTATTGTGTCACTGTCCTTCTCGACTTTCTCTGCCGATACCGAAGAGGGTAACTAACCTCTTGACTAAGGGCTTGTTTTGTTTACAGAGTGAAAAAAGGAAACTTGTCAACTAGACTTAGCGGAATGTCCAGGGGCAAACCGGTCGTTAAGATAGAGTTGGTGTCGGTAGCAGTTCTTGCTTAGCGGGATCAGGTCACCAATCGGTGACATAGTTTAGGAATGAATATCCGTAACTCCCATTCCAGTACTTAAACTGACAAAATGGAATAAACAATCAAGACCTGGCTCAAGGCTAACCCCTCCACACTCAGGGTCAGGAACGGGAAAAGGAGAATGAGTAGGACAGGCTCGAGGGAAATTCTTTCTTTTAGGGGAGATCCCACCCCCTTCTTTAGCGCTTGTTCGTTCTATAAGACTTCCTTCTCGTTCTCGGTGAAGGAATCGGAGCTGCTATAGAATCAGCATCTTACTCTTTAACGGCAAGCTCAGCAACGAGAAGTTTTCCTCTGCTGGAAAGCAGTCCTTCACGGATATGGGAGCTTACTCCGCTGTTGCTGGTTTAGTAAGCTAAGCATTTCCATCCTTTATGATTATGAAAAAGGAATGGATAGAGAGAAAGGCTCCAGGGTTTCTTTCTCTTGGTGTCAACATAGGAATGGGAGCAGTTTGAATGGATGCCTTTTTCCCTTGTTGAATCAGCCAAGTCAGTAGCCTTTCTTTTATGCGGGATTGCCTGTTGATGCAAGGAATAAGGGCTGGCTTGATGCCAAGAAGAAGCTGGTGGAGGAATAACGGCAGCTAAATCATCTGCTGCACAGTAGTACGTATTAGGCAAATGGGATTTTTCTTTCCTAGGCTGAGGAGCGTAGTCAGAGGTCTTTGGTGCGTGAATGCTTGACTTAGAGCTTGAACTAGGGGCAATCCAGCAACCATTTCAACTGGATACCATCAAGAGGGCAAGAGAGGAGGAGCCGATGAAATTCTTTCGGAGTTCTTCCCCGCTGACGTCTAAGCTCTCAAGGACTCGGATTAGTCAACAGGAATGAAATCTAAGAAAGCTGGTAGCTCGAGCGAGGAGCGGAGCCTAGCCCTATAGCTATAGGCTATATAATATTCAATTTCCTCTGCTTTTCATAGTTAGAATAAAACGCATTGCTCATTCATTAAGAGCTCTTGTCGGTAAAGTAGATCTAGATCGAGAGAGAGAATTGGCTTCTCGAGAATCCGCTGGAGTCAGATCAGTAGGGGAGTTCACACCGGGACTTTCAACATAGAGAAAGAACCCATACCCTTTCTCAAATCGGAGAAAGGCGATAACGGCCCAGGAAATGGTGAAGTACGTGAATCGACTCCCTCTTCGAGTCCAGACCTTTTAACATAAAATAAAGAATAAGGGACTGACTTCTTTCTTGACAAGGATCCTGAATAAATCGCACATGCTCCAAGGACTTCACGGAATTAGGAGGCACACAGGTGGGTATACCAAGAGAAATGCGGGTAAGCGACGAGGGAAATTGCCTCAACAAAACAAGTTTTTATTTCCAGAAAGATCCCCACGCTGAGGGCTGAACCTCGCCAAATGATCTTATGGATCACCCATCCCATCTTTTAGGTTCCATTTGGGCAATATGTATCCCGCTGGGTATGGCTCGTAGTAAACCTCTGTAAGATAAGGAGGATCATAGGGTAGGTAACCTTTTCACCATTCTAAAAGAATGGTACCTTCCAGTAAGCAGGTCTCTTCAGGCACTCCCAAAAGAAAAGAGAGAATTCATTTTAGCCTCTGAGCGAGGATACTCCACCAAGAAGAGCCTAACCAGGCCCTTGAGATAACAGCCCATACCATAGGGTAGCCCTACCAAAATGAAAGGCCTTCATCCATCATAGGCTAGCATAGCAGACAATAACGCGAAATCCAGGAAGGGGAGGGGGAATGAATGCCAAATCTGAAGCAAACCGAAAAGCGAGTTCCCGTGGAGTGAGTCTAGTGCTTCCCTTTAACCTAGAAGCACTCAGTGAGCCTTCAACAATGTCCTTCCTGGCCTGTTGTTTGAGTTGACCGAAGGCGGCGGGTGGAGGGAACCAAAGACGTTGACGATCGATTCCTTCCAAAGGGAGCTGTTGCCGACCCTTACACCATAAAAAGAAGACCTGTTTCCGATCGGACAAGAGAAGGAACTAGAGTTTCCTTTTTTGTTAGACCGACACTCAAGACCCAGTTGCGAGCAATAGCGTCTTACACTTTCCCAAAGACCTTAGCATTTGTTTAAGATTTTCTCTTCTTTAGCTTCTTTATCCTGAGCTAATAGTCCTTGTCCTTACTATATATTATTTATGATTGCTAGCAGTAAACAGAGAAGATCCCATACATGCAGTTAACTTGAAAGAACCTCTTGCTTCACTTCAAGATGGGATTTGCTTAGCCAATGCTTCGACTGCCTTTCCGGACTCTGTCGATGGTATGCTTTATAGCTCCGGTCCGCACATAGTATAGCAATATAAGATAAGGCTTGGTAGCACGGTTGGTAGTAGGGTTACGGTCTTATTGTTCTTTTGATTTATTATACGAAAGCGAATCGGCTTTTTCCGTCTTGCATAAGAGGTCCTTTTCTGCCGGAAAAGTCAGAAAGTCAAGTGCTAACGTGCAGCTCCCATTCCTCCACCAAGAGAAAGCCTAAGAGAAGACCATGCTACCAGTCCTAGCTGGCACCGAAGCCAAGGGAAAGAAAGCATTTTAACAAGAGGAATGAAAGAAGAGCTTATTCGTATTCAATGCTAGCCGACCCAGCCTCCCAGATCCGCATCAGCGAGTGGAAATCCGTCGAAGTGTAGTATGTTGAAGGAGTGGTAACTAAGAAAGCTATGCCAAAGTCCCCTAGAGAAGAAGCAAAAAGAGAAAGATGGCTCGCAATGGAGGTCTCCTATGCTCGCTAATGAGTAGCCCATCCTCACCATTATAACCTTGCCTTTCCCAAGGCATACATAAAGGATATGGAGCATTGGGTGGTGCATTAATAACTTCATTATCGAAGGAATAAGCTTTTCCACTTCATAAAACTGGATAAATACCTTGGTGCATTTGAAATAACTACTTCCCCAGCCACCTTTACAGACAGGACTGACCTGATTGGATTGCTTTCTTCCTCGTCTAAGAAGCAGAATCAGCCTTCTCCTCCTTATAGAATCTCATTCATCTATGGAAGGAAGGAATAATCGTTGGGTACCCTGAACGGGTGAGAGATCCTGGAAAAGGGAGTCTTCTGGTTGCGGGATCTCCGGCATAAGCTTTCTTCCCTTGTCGGCCCTCCAATTTTCATGCCCGATAGTCAAAGTAAAGCACGCACTTCAAGTGGCGCGATTTATGTCGTTGCGCAGGGATGCTCTTCCCGTAGTGCCCCCTTCTTCCTCCTTGTCTCTTTCTCTGCGGCCTGCGTGGGACTGATCCGGACTGATAACCCGAACCCTTCGTAGACTGAACTCTCTTCTCTTTAGGCTCGCGTAGGTTAGGGAACTCGCCTCCTTCACTGCTTCCACTCCAACTCGAACTAAAAACCTCTTCCTCATCTTGACTCATGGCGTCTTCATCAGTGAGTAAATCCTCATCATCATCCTACGTAAGATAAAAGAACCTAACTCCTGGGCCTGTGCAGACTCTTGGTGAGGCTGTTCCAAGTGTGTAGGCCCCACATGTTGCTCATCTCCCCCTGTTGGTGGTCTTACAGTAGCAATGGACGTAGAAGGAATTCTTTGCATGGCTTTTAACGTTTGGGTTCAATAACATTCACCTTAGTGGGACCCCCCAGCACCATCTTTCCTTAGTAAATACTAGATGGATTCCCTATTGCTATGCTAGCTTCCTTGGGAATACTACCTTGCACTGGTTTAGGCGGTATCCGGGCCCTTTTAGAGGCAACAGTTGACTTCCCCTTATTTATTGTGGTCCCAAGAGGCGTAATAACCTAAAAGTTGTCCAGTCCTAAACAAGACAGGAAAACCTTTAGGCTTCTTCAGAAAAGGAACATCAAACGTTTACTTGGAAAACACGTTATACACGTATGATCCAAGTAAACGTCCAAACATCCTTTCTAGCATACCCGTCCGAAGAGTCAAAGGCCATCTATCAGTGGCCGACTTTAAATCAATCATACGAGTATGCTATCTCACTACCCGTCAATCTGAGTTCTCGAAAGCGACTGAACCAGCCACCCAGATGAGACTCCCGCTGAAAAACATTCTTTTTCCGACAAAACCTGCCACTAAGCTTTGACAAGTCGCTAACTTGCTCATTTTGTGATAGGGCCCAGTCACCTCCCTTCTTCCCAACCTCTGGCAGTCAAAGCTATAGGGAGACGTGCTTCGGTCTTTCCATCGATAGAAGCAGTAGGTATATAACGCATGCAGCTAGTAGGCGATAGGAGGATGTAAGCCCTGGTGGCAGTGGTACTTTGGCGAATCAGGCGTCGCTTCTATTTCGTTTTTGATTATTATTTTGGACCCTACAATGGCAGAACCTAGAAAGCTGCTCTTTTTTCCCTGTCCCGTGGTTTGATACCGTCTAGCCTCTAGCTAGGAAGTCTTGGATTCGTATACCATGTAGGTGAGAAAATCGTCCGCGACTAGCTATCCTTATTCTCCTCCCAGGGATGGTTAGGAATATGGGTGCGGGAGGCTGAGGGACGACCACGATGAGTACGCGTTTTTATATAGGATCAAACGGCTTTTGTTCGATCGAGGAGCAGAGATAGATATGAGCTGACAGCTTCTGTTTCCTGGTATTTTGTTTTGGGTGAGATGTACACCGAAAGGAATTGACGCTACAAACACTTTTCTCCGGCAGTCCCCGATCGAAAGTTAGCTCGACTCAAGTCGACAAGCGAGAGACAAGGTTGGGTGAGGGTACAAGGCATCATGTGGGATCTACGATCGACTGTGCCCGTTGTTGGCTTTGCAGATGCTTTCAAATACTCTAGCAGTATATTCCATTCATTGTATATATCCCCTTTTCGTGTCATTGACATCAGAGATTGCATTCAATCGAATGGTTTGACATAAGAAATGTTCTAGTCTATCTGTAGTAGTTCTCTTTGTTTATAGTAGAGTAATGAGGGTGGCGACTCACAAGGGGAGTGTAGACCAGAGCAAGAGGGAGCCAAGCCAGCTACTGTGGTTGTGCCATTTGGTGGGCCAAAGTAGTCTAGTGGCGGTGAAAAGACGATAGTAGACCAGACGGGGACACCACCAGAACACCCGAACAAGGATCTATTTTCTTTTGAAGCGTTAGTACATATGCACTTTATACGTCTGTCTTACTAATAATATTCCTTAGCGTACATCTGTACTATAACCCTCCCCTCTGGGAGGTGTTTTCAAGGGAAGGCGGACTCCGCAGCTGCGGACCGGGCACTATCACTATACTATGCGATGCTTTTTCCCAAAAAAATGGAAACGAAACGTCTTAGTGTTGTTCCTAGGTTGGGGGGCGGGGGCAAGCCTTCAAGACACGACTGAAGGCTGTTAGTACGACTAGCAGGCTTCCTAGCTCGAGTGAATGCCGCAACGCAATAAGGCGAGAGTTTAGTTGCGCAATAAGGGCTGGGCTGGTCGCTTGAAAGAAATAAGATGCGTACTCCACTTCACGCAGCTAACGTTGTTTTTGTTAGCAGGTTCCGTGGCCTAGCAAGTGGATAGTAAGTAGCTTTCTCCTAATATCTCCTTCCCCGTCGGTCAGTCGGTTTAAGATACAACTTCTATCTCAGTCTTGTCTTGCGACAAATGTTTTCCTAGTGCCTTTTGTTCGCAGAAGGTTTCGTTTGTTGTAGGGCAGACGCTCGGATATTACTCCTCTTGGCCTCTCTTTGCATTTGCACACCATTTATGGTGTGGCTTGCAGCAGAGAAGGTATACCCTGGAGAGACTTTTCTGTCTTATGCTGTGCTCGGTGATGATGTTCTCATCGCCGATGAGCGTGTTGCGCCAGTCTACGCCAGTATGGTTCAAAAGCTTGGTGTGAAGATATCTTCTGCCAAGTCTCTTTGTTCCTCTACTGGTTGTGCAGAGTTTGCCAAAAGATTTCTTGTGGATGAGCTCCGCCGAGATCTGTCACCAGTCTCGGTTAGGTGTCTCATGAATTCTTTCTCCCCATTAGGCCTTTATGGCCTTGCCCGTCAGTATGACATTAAGCGGTTTTACACTTTCTGTCGTATTGGGGGAATGGGCTACAGAAGTATTTCTTGTTTATCCACTAAGCGTTCTCGCACGACGGAGAGACGCTTTTGGATATTCAATAAGATTCGACTACCAGTCTCCTGGTGGCTCGGTCGAGGTCAAAGTTGACATAATAAGGCGGATGGCGCCTCTTGATCCGGAGGGCGATTGGGAGCAACGTGGGGCTCGCGCTCTAGATAATCCTAGGACCGCCACTGGGGAAGAGTTGTTGGAGAGGCTCTATACCCTTTTAGAGGATCTTAATCGGGGTGGAGTCCATTCCCAAGCCTATCAGTCTTTGATAAAAAAAGTGTTCAAAAGAGGATGAAATCCCGATGAACACTCAGAGACATAGGTAAGGGGGAAGCTTTACTCGCCCTTCTGAATGAAGAATAGGTCCAGTCCAGGGGACAAATCAATAGGAAAGGCAGAAAAGACTGTGCCAAAAAAATGGGTGTTTTCTTATATTGTTTAAAAAAAGAAATCGAGGAACCTAATGGATCGAACTTGAACTCCGGGTGACTGGATCGCCCCGGCGGGGTCACTCTGACGCAGAGGGCCCTGAGAAGCGTAGCCGTCCAGTAACTGATCCTTTAGTAGGTGATGGGGCTCCCTTGGCAAGACTTTCTTTCTGCCTTGATGCGTGGGAGAGGTAGCCGAATTAGGATATCACTACTGGCACGGGCTGCGCAGGAAATAGCGATCCTAAATAAAGAAGTGTTGGCCCCAAAAGAAGTTCTTCTCAACCAAATTTAAGACCTACTTCAACAACAGCAGCCTGACCCAAATCCCCCGCTCCAGCATGACGTAGTATCGTATCTTAAAGCAGCTATCAGCCAAAATCTCGAATACCTATTTAATCGGCATAACTTTCATCTTCCCCCTAACTTAACATTTTCGGAATTTACGGACCAGAAACTGAACAATCAACATAATGTAAATGAGACTTTTGGACTTCTAAAGGATTTGGTCTTGTTTGAATAAAGTAGTAGCCCTTTTCAGGAGGCCTTAAATCCGCTTTTTTTTGTTTAGAAGGGGAAGGAATGAAACAAATTTCCCTAGTAGAATATGCCCAGAATCTGATTGAGGGGCAAAATAGGTGTTGCTAGGAAATGAATCAATACCCACGGGCAGAGACTAGGCTGCACATGAATATAGATGCCCCATTCCCCATTTCCTTTCTTGGGGGAATATCCGCCTCTTAGTCCCTAGACAGAACAGGAATTAGAGCAGCAAGCGACGAAGGGCTTACCCCGAGACCTAGCATCGTCGAAGGTCAGGCTTAGGGCACGAGTTCTAAAGTGAATCATAAGGGGTCGCATATATAAATCAGGCTTGTGCAAGCAAGGGACACTTGACTTCAAGCGAATAGTGCTGCCTCGCTTTAGCTAGGCTGAGAATACGATTTCCGACATTGAACTTCAAAAGAAAGGAGGAGAAGACGATCTGCGGCTGCAAGTGTGCATGAAATAGCGCGTATATAAGAGCTGTTTGAATGGGTTGTGTCAGCCTTTTCCATGTATTGCAATTGGCAGATCACAAAAGGCAAGCAAGGCCATTTATCTTATCGTTGGATGCGCAAATCCCCTCTTCGCCCAAGGAATGCTTACCGAAGGGAAATGTTAACTACTTGAATAAGAAGACCGGAGTCTACCTTCGCATTAGGAGTTTCCTCATTTCAGATTATGTAAAGTACCCAAGGGCGTAAGCCTTTCGGCTGGTTGAAGATGATGAGAAAGAAATGAAAGGCCATTTCGGGTTGATTCGATTCCCCCGCTTGCCCAGGAAATGAGTTGCGTAGCGGTTACCTTAGGGTTAGGGAGGGAATACCCTTTCAGTCTACTAGCAGCAATTCCATAGCTACCTGAAAACACACTTTCTTTTTTTCTGTTGCATCCCGCCTATTCCTTAATGTTAGCTCAGACACTGGGCAATAGAACGAAGTTTCTTCCTAATTCCCACAGTTTTAGCAGTGCTTCTTCTACCCATCTCGATCAAAAGCCCCTTCTTTCCTCGTCCGAGGGACTTTTTCTTTAGAATTTCTTAATAGAAAGAGGAAATCCGCTGTTCGGAAGAGAATACAGAGAATCCGCGAGGAGCTAGAAGAAGACCGTTGCTATCCGGCTATCTCGAAATTCAATGTATGAATAAAGGGGCTTTTCAGCGCTTCCCTCGTCTTAGAGCTGCGTATTCAATTCGCATCAAAAAAGTGAGAAGGATTTGCTGCCGTTTAGAAGCACAACATGATGCATATCCGCTCTTAGTACAAAAAAGACGTGCAAGACTTTTGCCACGAAGAGCTTCTTGCTCTCTAGGCTTGAAGGCGGCAATCTAGCTTCTATTGAAACAAAACGAAGGAACTTCCGGAGTGAAGGTTCAGACTTAAGGCTAAGGCAGCGAGTGAGCCGAGGAGAGGTTGAGTGAAATCAGCAGCTAGCCTTTTCGGAATAGGAATGCCCGATGTTCTTGCTCTTCTTCAGTCATCTTAGGATGAAGCTTTCACTGGAATTTCCTACTCTAAGTTCAGTGACCTGGCACAATCTAATTATTAATTAATAGAACCCAGAACAGGCTCAAGGCCAATCTCTTCCAACATTTTCTTACTTCTATCCCTTTGAATAGCAAAGTTGCCCGCGTCTCGTAAGGCCAAGAGTTCTGTCATTCCTCTCTGTCAACTCGAAGTCTAAGGCAAGGAACTTTCCATTCCATTTTCTTTTCATAGGCTCTTTTATTGAGACCAAATCGTTTCTTCTTTCAAAAGAGTTCCCCCCTCCCGCTATTACTACTCCAAAGAGACTAGCCGCGGCAAGAGATGAAATAGGACCGGAGTCGTTCAAAGCGAAAGAAGTTCCGATCACAGCTTCTAAAAGAAGAGAAAAGAGAAGAGGGGCAAGGGCGGCAAGACCAGAGAAGGAGCTAAGACCGCTTAGGCCTTTTACTAATGCCCCCACACTAAAAGAGAGAAATCTATGTAACTTTGGATCTTAGCAGCAGTTTCCGAAAAGACTAGTAGCGCTTATTCCTTGCTTATTCAAGAAATGGAATTCCCCGAGTTAACTGAGGAAGTTCTAGTAAAACGCTTGAACGCAGACTGCCTTTTTCTCGCATCTCACTCTTCGTGCAAAGAGTCATTCTTTCTGGCAGCTATCTAATACCGGTCAAGAGCTGCCATTGGACGAACTTTCATCAATTCTCTTTCCGGTTTGGTTTCCAAGAGGTGTCAACCATAAAAAAGGATACTGGTCATCCGCCTAAAGGGAAAAAAAAAAAGAAAGAAGATAATCGAAGAAATGAACACAAGAAGAAGAAAATAAATAACAACAACAATAAGATCTAGAAAGGTAATCTCTTCAACTCATATTCTTGAATCTCAGAAAGAAAGTAGCTACGCCTACTAAAAGAAAAAAAAAAGAAGGGGCGTAGCGAAGAGCCCTAAGTTTCTTTATAGTCAATCTTTTCTCCTAGCTATGAAATGAAGTAAGGCTAGCGTTATGCTTAACACATGCATGATGGTTCTTTCTTACAAGATAAAGCAAACCCTATGAAAAGTCTACTGGCTTCAAGTGCAGACGAGTACAGACTTTACTTGATGACTAGAGCTGGCTTTAAACTACCTGGAAACCAATATCCAACTAGCTCTCTCTCTCTACGGGTCCCTCCTTTCTATAACGGGGTACGCATAAGGAAAGAGGGACTATCGCTTGAGAGCTGTCGTACGGGACCTAGGCACTTGCTAACGAGCAGGCGGGACAAGACTGACTTGAAAAGACGCTCCACTTGAAAGGCAATGGCTTTGAGGGTACTAACTGTGATATATGGGTAAGGAAAATCAAATAGTAGCTCAGGCTCTCGAGGCATACTAGCAGGGCTTGACTAGAATCGTAGAAAGAAGCTGGGGAGAAAGTTCCATAATTCAATTGTTGATAGATAGAAGGGAGAATGCCGCTTTAGAAAAGATGAGCTCTACCAGTCTTTCCTTTTTTTGATTCCTTGAAAGTCCAGTGTCAAATCTTTCTTATCAATAGCAGTCCGAAGGTTTTTATAAGGCAGGCTACGGTGAACTTCTAAAATGAGTCATTTCTGCTTTCTAATTCATTCACTTCAAGACTGGTTCTGAACGCCGCGTAACATCATCTTCAACCAACCTCCAACGCATTCGTCTTTCATTTCTGCGTTTACAACATTCCTTCTGACTATGTCGATGAAATGGGACCGCGAAGACAACCCACCACTGGAGCTTGCTTTGCTCTCGCTCCGCTCGCTCCCACCTGTCTTCTTCCCACTATAGTGAAAGATCTTTCACTTCACCATAGCAGGCACCTCGCTAACCTTCTCGGCCAGTTAGTCTAACCACAGGGATCCCCTCCTGCTTATCCACCCACCGTAAACGATTACTAACGGACTTGGAATACGAATGAGATCAAAAAGGCCATCATTGGGGCAAACGATGCAATAGCTTCGGTTAGAGCAAAGCCCAAAATGGCATAACCAAATAATTGTTTTGCCAATGATGGATTTCGCGCCACGGAATGAATCGAGGAACTAAGGACGTTTCCAATACCGATAGCAGCTCCCGCTGAAGCAATTGTAGCAGCTCCTGCACCTATTGATTTTGCACCTTCTAACATTTCGAGTTTCGAATTCTCCTCACGCTTTTTTCATCATCATCATGATTTTCTCTTCGAGAACACTCGCCTCGTCGATTCTTCCCCTCGTTCTTTTTATCTTAGATTACTTTCATTCTTTAAACAATTAAATAAAGTCAAAAAGTACATACATATACTAACTACATTATATACGATATTCTGAAAAAAAAGGATTATACACATACAGCGAGTCTTTAGCTAAAAAAAGAATGAGTGTGTCATATGTCGAGGTTCGAATATTCTAGTAGAAAGCGTGATAAAGCACCCTTCTTATAATACTAGCAAAAGAGTTGTGGCTTACTATGGGTGTGGCACTTGAAAAAGAAAAACCCAAGAGTGAGAGATCAATTCTCTCCTCAATGCCTTTCTTCAGCCTATTCAATCGGCTGGAGGGTAAGTCAATAACAGTGGTTCGACAACAGAGAACAGAACATCTCTGGAAAAAAGAAAATACCACAAGACATGCAACAATAACTATCACAAGACATGCAACAATAACTATCAAAAAGACAACAATTCTTTTTTAGCTTATGAATAGATTCAAAAATGATGATATGTCAATGCCAAAACAATCGTCTACTAAGTGGATAGAATTGTATTACAAGAATCTAGATCATAAACAACGCGATGAGATTATTCCATTTTGGAAAAATTTGCACAGTCACCTCTATGAAAAGTGTAGGGAAGATATTCTAAATCGTCAAAATGATGATAGTAATCAACGAAAAAAATAGAAAGATGCTGTCTTCGCTTTATTGGAAGCAAAAAAGAATGATCCTCGTTTTCCAGACATCCCAGAAGAAGAGTTAAGGGAGCTCCAATTGGAAATTGAAAAAGAAACTATGGCTTTCAGCGAGGGAAATGTCTGGCGAGACACGTTTAACGTAGTAGAAGGTTTAATTGATAGGAATAGTTGTAGTGCGCGCGAATTCATCAAAAAGAAAGTGTTGGGGGAAGATTCAGAATTGTTAAATGCCTTTAGTCAATATACGCTTGAGTTTATAGCCGTTCATGTACTAAGTTTCTTATTTAGTCCGCTCGACGAGCGTGCGCGTGTTCGCGCATCCACCTTGATTGAACACCTAGAGTCAACAATACGGAGGCAGGCATTCCTCCTAAGAAGAAATGTTGGAGGAAAAAAAGGGGGGGATGCAGTTGATCAAAGAAATAAAGATCGTACGTTCCCTCTCGGAACCGCCCTACTCCAATTCATGGTTAGTAGAGATGTGATTAGTTTAGAGACAGATCAGGAAGATCTTCCACCACGTAGAAAAAAGAAGAAAAAGGGTGATAAAGAGTGGTATGTACATAAAAAAACATATGTGCAATGCAAATTCGATCCAGCCAAGCTCCCAATGAAGCTGAACTTGCCTATGGTGTGCAAACCTCTTTCATGGAGGGGCATCGGCCGTCAAGGAAAAGACCTGTCCGATCTAGAAGGGGGTTACTTAAGCGGGCGTTATAGTGGTACCAGCTACAGCCTTCTTACGGGTGACATACATCATTTGTTGATTCAAATCAAAGATAGTGAGAGTCTGTGCAGAGTAATGAACACGCTTCAAAATCAGGCATTTGAAATCAACAGCGATGTCTTGGCATGTATTGAAAAAAGAGAGGCAGACTTTATTGATAACGGGCATCTCCTACCGGGTTATCTTTCTCATATGAATATAGCAAATCTATATAAAGAGGTTAGGGATTGTCATCTCGTTGATACAGATACTTTCCAAAAAATAGGGGGTATTAGCGAATTGATAAATCAGTTAACAAAACAGGTACAGCGCGCCCGTTATGAGCGGTGTATGCTCAAGCTTGCAAAGGCCTACAAGGGTTATAAAATAGATTTGCCTGCCTTTCTCGACTTCAGGGGGAGAATCTACCGCTGCGGGCTCCTGCATTTCCACGAGCGTGATCTCTCAAGAAGTCTTATTAACTTTGCGTTTAGCAATCCTGAAATGCCCGCAGACTCGGACGAGGTTATGGAGGCCCTTTTATACCACTATAAGTCTTACCCCAGCCTGGAGGAAGCTGGAATATCCTTCAACGAAAGTCTGCGAGAGGCAGAAATGCAGGGTCGGGTTGATGCTATTCTGCTTGGTCGAGAGGCGCGGCACCCCTTTCAGTTCATTGCCGCGCAAAAGGCGCTGGTAAAAAAGAAAATAGAGGGGTTCCCAGTTACCAAAGACGCGTCCGCGAGTGCTTTCCAGATTATGAGCTACTTTTTGTTGGATGAAGATATGGCGAAGAGCACGAATCTCTTGCCTTCCAAAGATAAGAAAATCCAAGATATTTATACGAATATCCTCTCCGAAGTCAAAGAGTACATTGTAAGAGAACTTGGTAATAATAGTCTATCACTAATAGTGGTGCGGAAGATGGATCGGAAGATGGTGAAAAGGATTTTCATGCCAATGATTTATGGAAAAACACTCATGAGCACAAGCTCCGATATACATAAAAGCTTGTCGCAGCACATCAATTTGTTGGATAGTCACATACTAGCCTCACTTTGCTTTAAGTTCTGGAAGGAGAAATACAAAGGCATGGACAGCCTAACCAGCTTGATCAGGAATATTGGGTGGTTCGCCGCCGCTAAGGGTGTACCTGTTTATTATGCTGTGCCCTACTTTCGTACATCACAAGATTATATGAAGAGTGATGTCGTCAAAATCACAGTTTATGATCGCAATCATAAAAGGAGACAAATAAGTCTCAGAGTTCATACCGATAATAGAGATCGTAGGAAGACAGAGGTCTCAACCTTCGTCAACTTCATCCATCAGAAGGATGCCTATATTGCGATGCTTGTAGTAGAGAAAATGCTGATAGAGGGAGGACCAATATATACAGTACACGACAACTTTCTAACTACACCTCACTATAGCAGGAAACTCCCTTCTCTTTATGCCGATGCCATTTTGGAATTGGGGCCGCCGCTAGCGATTATAAATGATATGATATACGCAAATTTGATTTGGAATGCCGAAGGCTCCTCGCCTGAGGGCTGGAGCCATGGTGGGGGTTCGGGGCGTGTAATACCTATCGGTGAGCTGGAGAATTACTTGGAAAATAATATGCCAGACGGTATTAGCAAAAAAATGGAGGCAACATGGAGACAAAGGATGAAGGCGCTACTTCTCTCATACGAGAGCTATGCTAGTAGTATATCCGGCGTATCACAGGATTATGTAGGTCATTTAGACATGTGGTTGAAATTCGGGGATAAGGTCCGGTTTTTTCCGGAAGGAATGAGAAAAAACGCGCTACACCCATGAAAGAAAATGAAGCAATAAACGATGGTAGTAGTAAGGGATTGGTAGCTCAGTACTTAGGTAGGGTCGAGAAAACAGAAATAGTAAATACTAAACACCCAACATTGATCCTGGCGAACATGACGTTCAAACCCTCCCCGCTTGGGAATGAAGTGCGCCTTCTCAGTCTGGCCGTCGTTCACATGTTGTATCTCTTTGCTTACCCCTCTTTACCATCATCAGGGTACGCAAAGTTCACGATTGGCTTTGACCTGGAGAATCCAGATGTAACCGTAACCGTGGGGCATGCTATTCGGCTGTATGGAGATGATGGTAAACTGCTCCCCATAAGTACAGTCTATGGGGATATAGTATCCACACTAAATGAGTTCGCTAAAAAGTACGAGGAGAGTAGTATCGTTAGGCTCACGCTACGAGTCTATACTGTTGAGAATAAAGTTGTAGGGGCAGCCCCCTCAGGGGAGGGGGTAGAGAAATTGCTAGAGGAGGTCATCCGTATGGACTTCCCACAAAATGAGTCAAAACCTATCCGTGCTGATGAGATCAGACATGGTAAGCGTAGCTACGCCCCCCCCTATATGACGGCGGTCAAAAAGGGAAAAAGAGACGGTGAGCGAAAAGCTTTCGTTGTAGCGGATCTAGAGACATTAATAACCGGCGAGGAGAACACGCATAAGCCGTATGCAGCGGGTCTCATGCTTGTTCTCCCAAAGGAGCCTGTCAAGTACAATAGGGTGGAAACCTATTTCAGCGAGGACTCCAACATAACAATAAACTCCTTTGATGAAAGGAGTAGTAAGGTGCTTGAGGACTTTGTGTCCAGAATTGAGCATATAGCTAAAGGTTTTAGGCCCGCCCTAACAATTGACTTCCATAACTTAGGAAGATTCGATGGGCTTTTCTTGCTAAAGCACCTGACGTCTAATTGGAAGGGTGAGGGAAGAACTATAATGCGAAACAACCGCATCTACGAGATCAGTGTCAAATCAGGGAAGAGAGTTCTATTCCGTTTCCGCGACTCGTTGAATATGTTAAGGGGTACGCTTGATTCACTTTCAAAGAATCTATGCCCTGAACTCGGGCATAAAGGGTTTGTTGATCATAAGAAAGTGACTCTCCAGAATCTGGAAAGTATGAGGGAGGAATTGATAGACTATTTGAGGAAGGACGTCCTTCTCCTTGGCGGTGTGATGCAAAAGGCGCAAAAGCGAATTTGGGATCAACTCGAGGTTGACATAGAGAAAAAGCTTAGCCTTAGCGCATTGGCGCTATACCTCTTTCGTCAGAAGTTCTACGAACCAGATAAATGGCCCATCTACATCCCAACCCCCAATGAGGACAGGTTTCTGAGAGAAGGTTACTACGGTGGTCATGTGGATACGTATATACCAGTAGGTGAGAAGCTACACTACTATGATGTAAACTCGCTTTATCCTTTTGTAATGAAGGAAAACATCATGCCCACTGGGCGGCCTGTCTGGCATGGGGATTTGCGTGAGCGGGACATAGATAGCCTCTTTGGCTTTATCCGGGCATATGTGATCTGCCCGAGGACGAAGAATTTCAAAAGGCCCTTTCTCCCCTATCGAATGGAAGATAGGACTCTGGTCTTCCCGACAGGGAAGTTTGTAGGGGTATACTTTAGCGAGGAACTCAAGTATGCCAAAAAAATAGGCTACACTGTAGTCCCAATGAGTGGATACCTCTTTGAGAAGGGTGAGGGAAGCCCATTTAAAGACTTTGTTAGCTCTCTCTCGGAGAAGAGGAAAGAGGCGAAGAAAGAAGGGAATGTAGCGATGGACTACGTCTACAAGATACTAATGAATTCTCTCTACGGTCGATTTGGTATAAACCCTGAAAGCACTACTACCGAGATCTGCGACGATGCTCGCCTCAGGGTTTTGGTTCAAACGTGTGAGAAGTTCATATACAGTGAGCCCCTTAGACAAAATCTAAACCTCGTTGCTTACATTAAGAATACAAACCCGACCTCGGGGGAATGGCGCTACAAGAAGAACGCGGCGGTCCAGTTATCGGCAGCAATAACTGCTTACGCTAGGATATACCTTTATCCCTATATCTCAAGAGAGGATGCTTACTACACGGACACAGACTCCGTTGTGGTTAAGCATCCTCTCCCATGCGATGTTGTTTCTCCTTTTGAGATAGGGAAATTGAAGCTAGAAGACGAAATAGAGAAGGGTATCTTTTTAGCGCCCAAAGTCTATTGGTACCAACCAAAAAAGGAGTCAACCTGTCTAAACTTCTCTACAAAAGTCTTCCCCTCGCTGCTGGTCTTTAAACTTGCAACTGCTATCTAAGTCTAAGACAAGAGATTTTTCTTACTCTTAAGTTTGATCTTTCGCTAGGAGCCTTAGCAAGAATGGTTGGAACCGGTCTGACCTATGAGACTACTCGAAAGGAGGCTTCCTACCAGCACTAGAGTGGGATAAGTAAACCTTGCCTTAGGTCAATCCCTTCCCCTACTCGGGCAAGCAACAGACCTTTTTTAACAACCTCTTATGATTGATTCACTTCCTCCAGCATTGGCTTCCTTCTTACCTATGATATCCCCAAGAGCTAATTCGATAGCAGTTGCATCGGAGCTAGCTTGGAAAGAGAGGAGGCATCCTTATCTGAGCCGATCGTTAGCCTATTTCTTCTTCTCGAGTGAAGTAGCTTACTCTTGCTCTGTGCGCTAGGGAGTCAGACTATGCGACGTTCTCATTTATGTTTGCGCTGTGTGAGTTCTAGCTAGGAAGCAAGCGCCGCAAAGGGTTGACAGGGCAGCTCGGCTGGTAAAAAAGGAGATGGTACCGAAGCGGGAGGCTCGTAGACGCTACTAGTGCAATGACTAGTCTAATCTCTTTTCTCTACGTGAACTTTTTCTTATGTAAACCCGGTGTGTTATCTAAGTCTTTTAACTAGTCCAATGGAAATCTCCTCTATTGCAGCAAAAGTCAAAAAAAGGGTACTCGCGCTGCAGCTTGCTTGCCTAAAATGAAAATCCTTACTAGCCGAAGTAAGGGACTTTCTTACTGGAGCATACATAACGGACAAGGACTTATAAGACTATTCTTAGCCTGTTATTCAAGAATCTTTCCTCAGAATGGATGATGAATGGAAGCGAGATTGGATTGACGTATAGAAACTACAACTACAGATTTGATCCCTTTCTCTTAGGGAATCTCGACTAGACGAGGGAGATATAAAGGTAACGTTGACGCTACGAAAAAGAAAGTCATTGCATAAGTAATGAATGAGCTAATTTCTTATTAGAAGCCTATTTGACTAGACAGGTCTCCTTTACCGGGGGGTTCCCACAGAGAAGTCTTGCTCTGGCTTGCCAAAAGCGTTTAATATTGAGAATGTTGGATGTATTACACACTGGTGGAATTGCGTAAGTAATAAGGCTTTTAACTAGCTTAGTGAATCGATTTAAACTAGTAAATATAGTATGTTTTTGTTGGCAGTGAGTAAATCTTTGATTCAGAGTCAGCGTATAGGCCGACAAAAAATGCTTTCCCGTTCAGAAATCTGAATCCTATCTGGGGGGCCTCCCCTTCATGTCTACGTGAGGACTGAAGAACGAGTGAATCTTGTTTTAGGGTTTATGCCCATTGCCGATCATGTGGTCAGTTTCCCCGCTTTCGATTCCGACCAAGATTGACTTATTATTCCTCCTCGTCCATTAGTTCAGTTCCTTAGTTCAATCAGTCCCTTCCTCAAAACCTATTTCCGCAAGTGCCACTGCTCTTATTCCACAATATGGGATTGTTGGTTTCACATGCCACCCCTTTCATATAAAAAAATGGAATTGCAATCTCCATTCTACAGCTGCTCTGATGTCTCGCCTGCCTGCTTGGTTATAGGGCTATAAGTGAGCAGGGCTTTTGAAAATAGAGAGGTAGAGCAGCTAGGAGCTCAATATTGGAAGAGCGCCCTCTCTTTTCTTCGGGAAATCGAGTTCGCTGGGCTGGTTCCCTGTCCCCGATATGGAACGAAAAGATTGATTGGTTTACCGCATTCATTCATGAAAGCACTTGCCTCTCTCTGGTGGGCCTTTACCTTTCAAATAGAAGAGAGGTAGTCGCAGCAGGAGAAGCACCCCTAAACCCCTGAGATCACTCGACCCCGACCGGTCAATCTCCTGTCATTGCTATCTCGTGCGCGAAGGGTTGCCCATGCTCCTAATTAAGTCCATCCGGGTCTTCCTTCCATCTTTAAATGTTGGTTCAGACTCAATCGGCTGTCCTCTCCGATTGGCGAACGTCGAAAGAGAAGGCGGAGGAAGGAACTGATTGCATTAGTCTCAGGTCAGGGACATAGCCATGTATTACGAGATTAGGCCGATCAGAGAATGCCAATTATTAATTAATAATAAAAGAGGTATCGAATCTTTGCTTTAACAACTTTCAAAGTTGCACTAGCATTAGCAGGAGGAGGAGCACTAGTAGAAAGAGCCTCTCTCAGATGTCCATAAAGATGTTATCCAAGTTATTCAAAAGGAAGTCGATAAAGATTCATCCCCTGCTCTTAGTGCTAGCTCTTTATGCCTGGCACTGAAGAAGAAAGATCAGATGCGCCAACTCTGCTCTTTGCATGTTTTCATGAATCATTGGACAATGTTTGCGACGTGAATCGAGGCTAGGTACGACCGATTTCTATTGAATTAGCCCCAATTTCTATAATAATGTTTATCAGAATCGCTAGTTGTAATAGATCCGCAAGGGAGAAGAAGGCTAAGCTGCCCCTCTGTTGTCTCGCACACCAAGGCAAAAAGAGATTCAACAGTCGGCTGGGGAACCGGAATCTAAGCATACCAAGACTCAGGATAAGGAAGGGTAAGGCATCTAAGAATAAGGCAGGTAGACCCATACTCAGGCAAGAAAGAAAGTCTCTTACAGAAAAGGCAGGAAGAAGAGGCCCTCGCTCTACAGGAAACCTAATAGAATGGGCTACTTCTTAAGGTGGAATGGACCACTTATCATAGAAGAATCTTTCTTACATCGATTACTGACTATACGGACAAGGCAAGTCAAAGCAAAGCCGATGCACCTGATACGACTAAAAAAGAGAGCAATGGTCCGAAACCCCAAGCAATTGACCAGGAGAGGATCATCGGGAATGGACTAAGGGCCTACCAACCCTTTCTTAATCTAAGGCATCTACCCCTGGCAGAAAAGAAGACGGAAAGAAAGCCGATTGATACCTTAGCTTTGAACCAGCTTCTTCAATCCTGCTGCTCTTCTCCCTCTATATAGCGCGGGTAGCTTGCTTCCAAGCCACTGGCAGGAACCAGATAAGGAACAAGAGAGAGAAGCAGCTCAATTTCAAAGGTTAGGCGCGATAGCCACTCGTGCAGAAGGAGATGTTTGGGAGAAAAGCCCCGTCTCATGGTGCTTTTGTTAGGAGTTCCCCCTCTCCGGTATATTTTACTGTGGCAACCCTGATGGAGAAGATTGTTGGCCCCCTCTCTGCTGGTTCTCTCAGACTAGCATCAACTGATGTTAAGGTTAACCCAATAGTCAGGTTTCATTACTTCCGAAATCCTGGTGATGGATGTGGAGAGGTGTGTGAACAGAAAGATTCATGATGTACAACAAAGCCGCCCCATGTAGGAATTCAAGTACCAACAAGAGTTTGGTCCTATATATTTCAGGTATGTTGGACCTTCATTGCCTGCTGATCTATCCAATGATTTTCTGATGGGATAGTTCTGTCGTTGTGACCACAATATCGCATTACCATGGCGGCTGCCTTGTTGGGAAAGTGGTTGATAGGAACTTAAGACTGGGTGGGGCACTCAGAGTTGTTGATGGTTCAACCTTTACTGTGTCACCGGGCACCAATCCGCAGGCTACTCTTTTGATACTTGGCCGCTAAGTGCTTTAATATGCGTTGGATATTGCACAGAAGTGCGATTGCGACTAATCGGGAGCTTGCGTATGTAAACGAAAGAGTAGACA